GGAATCCCCTTTTTAATAGAATAGAATCCGGAAGAGGCTCAAGGCCATCTCTTCCTTCATTTTTTTACTTCTATCCCTTTGAATAGCAAAGTAGCCCAGCAAGGGCGTTAAGGCTTTCCTTCTGAGATGCGGATTCTTCATCTGCACCTTCAGTCTGGCACGACCGCCTTCCAGTGGACAGTGGAGGGATGAATTCTTCTCAAGGGGCTAGGCTCCTTTCTTTGCTACTGGATATTGTCTTTATTCAGAAAGAATTTTCCTGGAGCCGGGCTAAAGAGCTAAGGATAGAAGGAATGAAAAGAAAAGATAAATTAGTAAGCCACCCAGGGAGGAGACTCTCCTTCTCAGATTCAGATGCGGGATCTCCTCTGCAGTAGAAGAGGTCTTTTCCAGTGAAGCACTCCAATCTTTTAAGGCTTTCCGGAATAAGCGATGCTAGAATGGCTATGCCCAAGGCGATGTTCACAAGGATTCTTGAAGAAAAGAAGTTTCATTTGGTGGTACAAAGAAATATCTTAAAGAAAATCCAGATCGTAGCGCTGATCTTTCCCCAAAAAACCTCGATCATCTTTGGCCGCCTTTCCACCCCTCACTTTGGTTTCCACCAAGCCAATCAAATATGCCTCTTGCGCTCTTATATAATCTTTGGCCTCTCTCTCCTTCTCGACTTTACCGATCCTTCTTCCATTCCATATAAGGACCCTTATGTGGAACTATTGTTGTTTTCACATTCCCCTCGCACCTTAGAATTCAACATCTCTGATATGTTCTGCATTTTGTTCGCCCACTCTTCATTCTGGGTGGTTAGAATCAGGGGAGGATCTTCAACCTTTAAGGTCATAGCACCATCACGCTTACTCTGACTGCTCTTATCAGGTTCACCTCTTTTCTTAGGATTGGCTGCCCTGAGGTTCTTCTTTGGAGTCATTTGTTTATCACAGAACAAGTCCCGCTCAGTCACTGCCATAGTTGAGCCAGTATCAACTCTCTCTTCCAGATCCTTGCTTCTATGGGCCAAATCACTCTCCTCGGGAGTTATCTCCTTGACTACACCCTTCTCGGCTTTGTTACCCAGACATTCATCCTGAGCAATCTCTTCCGGTTCAGCAGTGTCCAGCTCCCCCCCTTTGCCATTGTCACTACTGGTACCTGAGGCTCGACATTTTTGCAAACACCGACCCTTACTCAATAGGGCAATGAAAAGAGGAGAACGAGGACAGCGGACTACCGCTAAAAGTAAGACTACGAGGCTTCTTAGCCCGCAGCTGACTACTTATTGAAAGACCGAACAGAAAATGAAAAGTCGTACTACAACAACTGTAAACATTCCCTCCCCGCTCTGACTTTGATCGACTTGCCCACACAGCGTCTTTTTTGAGAGAAGAGGTCAAGGGGCTAAGTGATTCTCGAAAGTCGTCTTTTGTATCGCGTCAAGAGAAATGACATAGATAAGATCATTGCTTGAAGAGTTTCATTGTAAAATTGATCTCGGAATTGGATCCCAATAGTAGCTGCTGCCCAAAGGTGCTTTATGAAAGCCGGTCCACAGCAGTGAAAGTACGATGTATTCCGTCGATCGAACGAAAACCGCTTCTTGCCTTTTTTGCCTCTCCGGCTTGACTACTCTGCTTGCTTAACACAAGTGTGATTTAACCTTCACGGACTACTTCACTACCCCGGTTCGAAAGCAAGAAGCAACGGATTGAGCTGCGCGAAAGCCGTTTCTCGTTAGCGCTGTTTTTTGATTGCAGGGCGTTTAGGCTTGACTAATATAATAGTTAGGGTTTTCGCTTGAGACCATATAAGGCTTTCTTCAATCGGGAAACAAGGGATGGATCGGAAGTAAAGGCTTTAAGAGATATGGACGAAGTGACTTAGTTGAACATAGTGAGACTAAGGGACGGAAGGTCAGAAAGAGTCACTCAGTTAATCGGTGGATCACATACTTGTTGGAGACAGGGACAGGGGCACGCCTGACTATTTAGAAAGTATACTACAAGTGTTGAAAGAGTGAAGTCTGGGGACAACGGTAACCGTGAGGAATGGGATCTCCCGCCCTACTAAATAAGTTCGCAAGCAAGGGACATGCCGAACACCTACCTTTCCAACTAAGTCCAACGCGAGGACTTTTTCTTGATGATGCCTTCCGTCGTCAGCAAGCGGTGGCCGACAAGGCCCTTTTCCCTAAATATCTTGGGAAGCGAGGTCTGAAACTCGTTCGGTAAGCTTCTCCCGAAGATAGGCATTTCCCCAAGGCACTTATATTATGAGTCTATCAATTATACATACGTGTTTTAGGGAGTTGAACGTCTTATTCTTATGAGTGGCCTATGTGAATATGAGCCAGGAGCAAGGATTCCAGATAGTGAAATTCGATATTGCAAGTGCAAGTCGACGTTCCTGATATGAAAGTTAAAGTGGAGTGAAAGCCGGCTCTAAGCAGGATCCAAAGACGTTCAAATTGAGTTCTGGATATAAATATAAAAGTGCAGTTCAATCGTCGAAAGTGATATATCTTTGAGTCCGGTCTTCTTTTCTCTTTTGAGTCAGGTTCTTAAGACAGGAAATCGGGTTTTCTTAATATCTCTCTTCCGGCCTATTAAGTAAAGTAAGTTAGTTCGAGATCGAAACTGGACCTGAGAGAGACTATACTTCTAGTAACAGTGGGTGCGCCTTCAGTTGAGGAGAGCTGTTCACAAGCAGTGGTTATGAGCTCTTTCTTGTTTCGGTTCAGAAGAGGTAATTCCGCACTAGTGGATTGAATAACCTTTTTTTTATTAGTGAGGGCAAGCAGCTTTCATTTTTATATATTTAATAATAGAATGGTAGGGCTTTAAAGAGTAGGCGGTTCGTATGTTTTTATGACCCCCAGAATAAGAAGTAGGAGGATAGGCGGAGCAAGAGCTCTTTCAGTCTACCCGGGCGCGCTTCTTCATTCCTCCATTTAGGCCCGACTAGGAACACGTGGATCCAGGGAACCTGGCTCGGGAACAGCTTCTTACTAGTAGGGGCTAATCACAGTAAGAGAGTCCAATCTCTGAAATAGAGCTTAGTCTCTCCATCATAGTATACTAGTCAAAGGCGTAGGTTATGACTTGATCCAATAGAGTCAGAACACCTTTCTATCTAAAAGAAATGGTGCTCGATGAAACGATCCAGATTCCACACTATGCTGTGGGCTGGGGAGAGAGCTGCTCTGCGAAGCTGGGCGTTCAGTGTTCTTATGGAGGAACCATACTAGTAGAAAGAGAAACGAAAGGGCCTTCAAAAAAGAGCGAGGGAGTGATGGGCAACCTTAGTCTATATGTTGCTCGTGAGCCGCCAAGTACCAGTCTCGCAACAGTACTGGCGCAAAAGGATCGGTCCTTCATTTGCCATTTGCTGATCGTTCGCGAGTCGAACTCGCTCTCTTGCCACGCCTTTCACTCACTCGCTTGAGTCGGACTCAATCACTCTTTTTGTTTGGAGGATCATTCGTTCTTCACTCTCTTGCTATTACCCGCAGCAACCAAGGTGCATATTATCATATAGAAACAAGCGAAGCGTAGCTACCGGAAAGGTTTCGCTAACCGGCAGGCAATAGAGTCCGCCGATAGGCGCAAGCAAGCGTAGCGAATCACATAGAGAAGCCCCCACCTGCCAGCGCGCGGATAGATAGGGCGGGCGAAGCGCGAAGAGGATGGATGGATGTCTGAGCGGTTGAAAGAGTCGGTCTTGAAAACCGAAGTATTGATAGGAATACCGGGGGTTCGAATCCCTCTCCATCCGCGAGGGTTCTCTCTTTCGTTATCTATAGATAAGTCGGATCGACTCGACTGATATGATGGATGGTCGACCGGGCATAGTTTATGGTTGTTCGACCCCGGTCGCGTTCGATTCGTCATCAATCCTTCCTCTTCGTCTCGGGGAGGGCGGGCTAGGCAAAGCTCGTTAGGGTCTTCTGCTCTGACTCCAACGTAACTAATAACAAAGAAAGACTCCGAGTTGGTGATTGAGTTGATGTTCGGTTTAGTAGGTTCAATGCATGCCTACCGTATCGGAAAGGGCGGGAATGATGGATGCTGCAACCGCTTTCCCCTCTCCCAATAGGACCTTCTCGCTTCTATTCGGGTAATGAAAAAACGGTTCTAGGGTAGAGCCCGTGTAGTTGCCCTAGGGCGGGGGATCCTCGTTCCCTCGGGAACCCTGCCCTTTTGAATGAATGTGGTGGGACCTCTTCAGGGCCTAACCTTCAAGGTTCCGCTTCCCGCGAGGACCTATTCTATTTTAGGTCGGGGAGGTCCGACGCGCCGACTGCGTGTTATGGCGGGCTCCCTTCCTTGAATCCTCGATCCCGAGACTCCACTCCTGGATTGGCAGCTTGAAGCGTAGTAGGGGAGCAAACCCATACTGTTGTCTTCTAACCCAACGGGTAACCGATCGCTATAGACAAAGGGCATAGACTTTTGAATATAGAACTTTCGGATGTTGTGGTCTAGACAGCCACCTCCACGACAAAAGCTCGAAAGAGACAAGAACGTTTACCGTGACGATAGGCCTAGCACGTAAAAGAATATGGGTCCATAAGAATCTAATGAAAAAGAAAGAAGACCTCTGACGTTACCAGGTTGAAAAAAAAAGGGTTTGGAGCGGGTTCTTAGAATAACTCATGGGCTGTTGGACCGCGAGGAGGGTTAGGGGAATACATACATAAGCGGTCCACCCACGGTTGAATGAATCAATCGTAAAGGGAGGCCCTGACCAACTCACTGCCTAGGCCGGGGGAGGAAGAGTGGCACGTGGGCTTCCTCACTAATGGTGGGAAAAGGCTATTAGATAGAAGTGCCTTACATACATACCTGCGCCTTTCGCGAGGATTCAACCCCCCTTTTTTTCGAAAGGAGCATGCCGAAAAAAAGGGGAGGGCACTGGCAGTGTGTTATGACGGGTGCTAGGATGCTGGCAGTGTGTCACGACGGGCATCCTTTCTCTCCTCCGCGACCGACCCTCCAGGGTGGGAACATCGGATCCCTTCAAATCTCTCCGCCAACCAGCCCTTTAGGAAACGAATCAAACATCCTCTTTCATTCTATCCGACCTTCTTTTTTTTTATAGAATTCCCCGGAAAAATCCGTAGTTCTATATCCACTTGACTGATTGATGATGGAGCGATTCATTCTCAAAAGTCCGGCGGGATAGAACTAAGTCCGATGTTGGAGTAAGCGGATTCGATTTCCGATGTTGGAGTATGTTCTCCCAGGAAAAGGACTTAATCAATGCCTGTTTCAGACCCGGAAAACTACAATAGCAACAAAGGGTACCTGCCGGGGCAGCAGGGAGGCTGTAGGGATATGAGCTGGCATTAGACTTTACGATTGAACATCCACGATCGCTTTCTCGGCACATCATCGGTAGGGGGTCATTGAATCTACCAGCTGGCATCATCTGGAATAACCACTTTACGGGACGGACAGAAGGAAGAGGAATCACGTCTGGAGAATTCGATCCATTTATTCATTCCATGGAGGCAGGCGGATCTCCCACCACTTTCTTATCCTTGTCTCGGTTCCGTACTTGATTCGCCTGGACTCCTGAAAAGTTAAAAATGAAACTGGCTACATTCAACACTGAGGAGGGTCGGATCCCAACTCTCTATCCTCGGAGGGAATAACACTCATCTGGGTTCTGGACAGCAGTATTCTAATTTTATAACAGAAGTTCAATCCGGGCCTGCTTATGCAGATCTCTCTGTGGTCGGGAATGAGATCTTAATCGAGGTGCCAGTCAGGAATGAATGCTCTCTCGAAAATTCTGTAGAGGAGGAGTGTTCTGCAGAGGCTAGCATGGCCAAATCCCCCAATTCTGGGCAGAGTTTGGTTGCTGTTCACTCAGGGACTGCTCCTAAACATGCTGTTCTTTCCTTGGGTGGAAATGAGAACCTAGTTAAAGTGCCTGTTATGAGTGATGGCTCTACAGCCGGAGATAAACCGAAGCCTGGACCTGTTACAAGGAGATCTAGCAAACTAGATGGGGAACAACCACTTTCGATAATGATGCTGAAGGAATGAAAAGAAAGATAAAAAGCAAGGGAGTACCTACCTTGGAGACCTCAGCCACCTCAAATCTTAACCATGAATCTAGCAGCCTGGAATGTTAGGGGCTTGAATGCCCTAAGAAAACAAAGAGAGGTTAGTTACTTTTTTTATTCCAATACAATAAAATTTTTTAACATTACTTGTTCTCTCGGAGACTAGAGTTGATGCAAAGTTAGCTTAAAAAATTGGAAATAGGTGGAAATTGGGACTGCTGTGCTAACTTTTACTCTTGTCCTAAAAGCAGACTATGGATTTGTTGGAACTCTAACATTCTGCAGGTGAGAGAAAGTGCCCAGTACATCCATTGTATATGTTCTACTCTTGATAGTTCGGGGTATCTATGCCAACAATTGTGGTGAAAATAGGAGGCAGTTATGGGCTGATCTGAATGAGATTTCAAAAAGAATTTATTGTCAGGATGGTGTTAGGTGATTTCAATTGCATAAGGATTTTATCGGAAAAAAAGAGGCGGAGTTCCTACACCAACTAGATATATCATGAAATTCAATGCAGCTATAGAAAGAGCTGGTCTTGTCGAACCCAGATGGGAAGGGTTCCATTTTAATAAGACTTTCCGCCCCACTGATTTTAATTTATCTAAGTATTCTTTTCGATTGATGAAATCTCAGATGTTGAAGAAAACCTCTCTGAGCCACAACCCTTGCAAATAACCAAGCCCACACAGGGTGCTGTAGCCAAAGGTATCAGCTTCAGAGAGCCATCGACAAAGGGTCCTCTGTCAACCTCAGTCTCTAAGTCTCAGTCAAAAGAAATCGAGAAGGTGCCTGAGACAGAAACTACACCACCGAAACAAATCTTCACTCGACGCTGTTTAGAAAAACTTATGCAGCGATTCCAGGAAGAAAGTGACAGTGAAGAGACTGAGCTTGAAGAAGTCCCCCTAGTCAGGAAGAGAAAAACCAATACTGAAGTTGACCCGAAACTTCACTCAGCAACAGACAGAGAGGCAACCCTTCGAATACAACTTCATTAATTTGCTTATCCTTTTTCCTCTTCGATTCTAAATGTCTTCTTTTATTTTGCAGGAACCAGTAATGCCAGAAGTAGAAATCGAACCACTTCCTGTGGCTCCTCAACTATCTCCGGTAGGAACTGAGCCAGAGCTCCCTGAGGAGGTGGCTAGAATCCCAACAACTGAGGACCTTCCATCGCAGGAAAGAGTTGGCACTGAAGTAACAACTGTTCAACTAACTGCTGCTGCAACTTCTTCAAGAACTGAGCCACAGACTCAGATCGAAGAAGGAGTTCGAACTGCCTCTTCCTCCAGCGATCCAGAAGCCACGAGGGTTCCACCACCTCCTCCAGTAATTCCTGATGAGGCTAGAGTTCCTCCAAAGGCTACGCACCTTATTCATCTTTCTTATTCGAAACCCCTAACTATAAATTTCCACAACTAACATTTAGTGCTCCGTTCAATTTCAGATTCCAACCCCTCAAGGCACTCTCTCTCCAAGCATGACAGGGTCAACAATGTCTTGTCTGCCCAGTCTTCCTCAAGCGTGCACTTAGTATCAAGGAACCTGCTAGCAGAGCTTTCAAGCAGGACTAGAACTCAAAGATCTCCCTCGAGTAGTCAAATCTCTGGTTCAAGTCTAGCTCCCACCCCTGACTTTCTGCAGCAACAAAGGAAGACATTTGTTCGACATGTCGTTGGAGACTATCTACCAAGCCAAATACTTTTACAATATTGATTGGATTTTCCTCACTCTGATTCAACACACTTCCAGTTTGCGCGAGAGGACAAACCTAGAATAGAAGATCTAATGTCTCGCTTGGCAGAGCTACGAGAGAATGTCCCTAATACCATGACCCTAATAGAAACTGCTCAAGCTCAAAGAACATCAAATCCGCTGACCTTGATGCCAGTCTGGTTCAAGGACACAAACAGCTCAGTTCGTTAGACGCTGAATTCTCAATACTTTCAGAGGAAAAAGCAACCTGGTAATGAGTCCTATTGCTATGTTCCAAAAAAGACTCTTTCTTTTCAAATAGCACCTGAACTGCAGTAGCGCTTAGCCAAGCTTAGAGCTATCAAAGGCGATCCTTCTTAGTCTTAGTACGGGCACTAGCTTGAGCCAGTTAGGATTGACTACTTTAGCTTAGTTGGAGAACGCAAAAAAGTATGTTCTTTAAAGCGAAAGATAGTTTAAGTAACCTCACTTCTTACCAAAGAAGAAAAAGGAGTGCTAAAGCTCCCAGAGCGAAGTCCCACTAAGAAGTCAAAAGAACTTGGCTTGAGGCATCATACAATAAGAAAGCTGCGGATAAAGCTTTGCTTTGGGAAAGAATTCCTTCTTACTGGATTAGTAAAGGTAAAGCTAAAGACGGACGAGAAGTTAGTCAGACATTCAGTGAATAGTCCCACCAGTATGTAGAAGAGTTCGTACCAGCAGTGGAATAGTAGTCCACAAGCTTTCTTGGTCACCGGACAGAGTGAGAACTGCTCAGCTTGCTTTCTTTCCCTTGCTTGGTAATTTCTCTTTTCTATCCCTTTTCTTACTTAATTGCCAGCTTCTCAAAAAGGGCGAAGTCCCCCTTTGCTAGTTTCTCAGTTTAAAAAGAAGAAGTAGGGGCTACTTCCTTCCTTAGGTGCACCCCCTAAAATAGGGGTGAGTGCCTTATGAAACCACCGCAATCCATTGGTTTTTCTTCCCACTTCAAAAGAGTTTTGTTTTCTCTTCGCGGGAACGTCGTTGTGAGGTAGATCCCTAGTCTCACAGGGAGGAGTTTTTTTCTTTCTCTTAAACACTGTGGTTTAAGCCTGATAATGGAACGGCCCGCCTGGCCACTATGAATGAATATTACGTCAATTGAGTAAGTCGTTTTTTTTTTTCCGTTGTGCCCTTAAGACGAAGCTAGGGCAGCGATGCGAACGCTTGTGAGTGCATTAAGTAAGTAAGATACTAGCTGGTACGAAGCAGGTCAATTGTGCAGGATCGAGCCCTGGCCTTGGAAGCCATCCATTCAAGCCTTCCCAGTCCTTCGGAGTTTACCAATCCATATGATATGGCTTTAAAGCTTCCTAGCCTGGGTTGGTGTGAAGCATGAGAGCATGAGCGAGCTCAGCGCTACTCGTGTGACCCTGCGTCATGGCTTTCAGAAGGGCCTAAAGTGCATGATGATTCGATTTCCGAAGTATAAATATATATAAAAGAACCTTGCTGTCCTCTTTTTCTCTCCTATTGACATAGCAAAGTATGGTTCTATTGATCGTGATACCCGCCCTCTACAAAGTGGTCTTTGAAAATGTCTTTAAACGACTCTTCGTATCCAGAAAAAAAAAGGTTTAATGAATGGCTCCCTGCCCACCACCCATGAAAAGAAAGACTACATAGGGCCTCCTCCGCCCGCCCTGGTTCAAATACCATTCTTTTTCACTTTATCCTACCCCGCTCACTGCCCCTCAGGCTTAAAAAAACGCCTTTTCGTTGTCACCACTTACCGTTATCGATATGGCTAGTTTTCTAGCGATATTTCTAGCTTGAATTAAGTAAGGCTTCGAAGCCCCTCTCCTCTCCCGCTTATTGATTAGGGAACTAGAGAGGTAGGCAAACCTGAGTTTAGAGCCACCTCGATTCGGGATGTCGGAACACCAACCGGATCGGAAACCGAATCCTAAACTGACTTCGGAACAGGTTCGAGAGCTTCGATCGAAACCCTTTCCTATCTGGTGTCAGCTGATCCTTCAGCGTCTGCACCAACTAAATCGGAAGCTTAATTCGAAAGACGAGAGTAGGCTCGAGGAGGATCAAAAGACTGATTCTCGGTCCCCTAAAGTTAGAAAGCAGGTTAGACTGCAATGTATGCCTATGGAAAGAAAAGTCACGAAAAGCGATCCATATGATCGGCTTGCCTATACGTCTTTCTAGCGTACGCGCGGTTCCTTTCGATTGGAGCCTGTCCTTGCTCCTATCTTAAGTTAAGGCAGAACCAGAACCTGGAGATCAACCCCAAGGCCTAAGTAGAGCCATTCCTCGGCTATTCCTATTAGCAGGTTTACAAAGTCCCCAACTGATTGTGTAGCATAAAGGCTTGCTACCAGAATGGGTCTTTCTTCTTCCTCCTAGTCCTATTAGGAACCGATCAACCTCTCTTTGTCACCAACCTCTTTTCGAACAACCCCTTATTGACAAACCTGTTAGCTCGGTTCGGTATGGAATTCTGAAACCGCTTCCCTCCATTCCCAAGTCATGGGAGAAGTTCGTCCCGCGGCTTTACTTTTTCTCTTTAAAGTAGTTCCAGGAAGAGAAGGGAATCGAAGAATTGAATCCCATTTAGTTGGGTTGCTAGCGAGTGAGGGAATCGAAGATGGGCTTATGACCTAGAAGCTGACCTCGAAGCTCCAGCTTACTTCGCTTCGGGATTTAGCTATGAACCGTAACTTCAATCGATCGGTCTCGCCTGCCAGTAAGAAGCTTGACCAGGCAAATGCGGAATCATCATAGGTAAGAAGCACAACACCATGTTCCCTCTTTCCTGTCGCAACTAGTCCCCTTCTTCTGTGAGCTAGGTCCATGGTTGCTACTTCTCTCGTCTCTTAAAAAGGGAAAAAACTAGACTATATGGTCAGTCACTTCGGGCTACTTTTTTGGGATCGTGATACTCGGGCTTAACAATTGAAGAAAATGAACATTGTCCTTTCACATTGAATCCAATACTTGCGGTTGATTTCTTTCGATGGCTTAGTCAGTCCGTTTGGAACTCTCCCCTATCTACTAAAACAATCGTAGCTGGAGCAAGAAGACGAGTAGAAAGAATAATGGGAATGCCAACCAGGCTTATCGAGGAAGATCGGAACAGGCTAAACAGGAGCATTGGATAGGGTTCTTATATACTTTAAATAGAAAAGTCGTGTTTATGTTATAAATGAAGCAGTTACGAGTGCTTATGCCGGTTGGGGTATAGGGACCAGTGAAGAGGAAGTTTCTTGCTTAACCACAGGAGAACTGGTTTCCGGTGGGGCGATTCATCTTCTTCCGGTTACGGATGCCACTTGATGTTTCGGGGAGAAGGGAAGGCACCGAGGGCAGGGGTAATGGTTGGAGAGTAGGCTTGCTTCTTCCTCCGAAGCCTGTTTCGGGTGCTTGCTTGGTCCGGTTCAGGGTGCTTTGACTATTTTCAATACCTGCTTGGCAAAACAGGCTTTAGAGGCTAACCGCGCTTTTGCGGCCAACTAGGGCATGGCGCGATGATCACTTGAAGATCTGCTTAAGGTGTTCACTTTATTAGTAATTTCTTCTTTTTTTCCTCTCTTTCACTTTCGAGTGATTCATCAATAGGGGACCCTCCCATAGCATAGGAAGTTGCTTCTTGGAATGCCGTCGTCTAGCTGGCAAGGCTTTCGTTTCTTTGGGGCTACCCTGTAGAACCGGATTCCGTTCCTTGATTCGAACCAGACTGACCAACTTCCCATCAGATGAATAAGAAAGTGGTCCAACGAATCCAGCTGAGCACAGATCTACTCTTCGAATAGCAAGCAACAATAGAATAGCAGCTAAACCCGATCCGTTCAAAACGGGTACGATATCAACTCATTTCGGGGTCCTTCGATGTCCCTCGGAAACTGACAAGAGTAAGAATTGGTACTAACAGAGTAGTAGAATGGGATTGATGATGAGCGGGCAAAAGCCCCCAGATCTCCTGGTTTGTGAGCCAGGTTCAATCCTTCTTTTTTCTTGGCACGAGATGCCGTTACATCATACACGGTAGGCAAAAGACCAAGCACAAATCTCGATGATTAAACATTTTGGTATTTTGACATGTGATTTACTGCCGAAAGCTCCTTCTTGTACGCTAGCACTCGAGGGAGGCTACCTTTTTCATCGTGTTTGCGGATAGAACATAAAATACACAATTTTTTTTTCTCTTTGTACTATGCCATTTATGAAGATTCATAGCTTGGGAAAAAACCTGAAATCCTACCTTCCGGCATTACGATAAAGTGTTGACAGAGCAGAGTGAAAGGCACTACATCGAGAGAGAGGGCAGGCCGCCACCACTTGCATTTGGCCGAAATGTGTCACTCACGGATCAAGCACCGGTTACAAGCGGATTCGTGAGTAGCAGGAGCGGAATAGCTTGAGTTTAGATCTAACTACATACCCATAGCTGTCTAGTCCTAAGGAACATTCAACACAGGAAATCCTCGTAAAAGCGACTGAATTCATATCCGGGACCACCTGCGTACTTTTTAGAATAGCTTGATGGGGGTTGCCGGGTCGACTAGCCGGTTTCGTACTCATTTTTTTTTTTTTATTGATTTCGTGGACCACTTTTTATTCCATAGAAACAAGTATAAAAGACCTTCCTCGAAACGGTTATCCGTGATCTGACCTCCTGTGTAGACACAGAAGTTTCGAAACAAAAAGATATCTACGAGCAGGCAGCCGAGCGGGCTCACTATCAATCAGTCTGGCTCCTCCCAATTACTTACTCTAAGTAGACTTTTTCTACGATTACTTGTAAATAGAAGCCTCTGGCATCCTTTCTTGGGACAAAGACGCCCTCCCAAGTCTCCCAGGTGTTCATTAGACAAAGGAGAAAGACCCCCCGGGTTCTACAAGAATTGTCCCGCGATAGTGACGGACCACTACTTCTCAATCTGGGACGACCCCGGTAACTTTCGTTGTGAAGTTCTCATCTTTGGCTCGGGTGACTCTTATCTTACTTGCCATAGCAACTTAACCTCCTTTACTTATAACGGAAAAAGGGGCTTTGCTCCCACTTGAGTGGTAGATCAGACCTGTACTATCAGTCAGCTGCATCGGCTATAAGGAAGGAAGCCGCAGACGTAGCGATCTTAGTTCCTATTCAACTTTCTGCTTTCGCAGCCCTTTTCAAATTCAAGGGTTTTCTTTAGTTCTCGAATGACTCACGCAAGTCGCGACCAGTTGATTAAAAAAAAAAAAAATCGCGAGAATGAAATAGTTCGGGTACATGCCGATGAAAAGCGTTCGAATCACTTCATCAGCTCTAGGGTCAACCACATTAGTAGGTCCGAACCAATTTATTATTTCATATTCAATTGAAAGTGAATGTGGATTTTGTAGTCCCAACCATTACAAAGGCCACGGGCCGATCCCTACTCATTGAGTGTAACCGACTTGTTTCATCAGCGCTTTCCACTTCCGGAAGAGAATCACAGCTTTACTTGACTAAATGTGGCATTTACTGATCAATACAAACTACCAATTATCAATTGATTCACGCCTCCGTCAACCGCTATTTAACCTCTTCGTCTTTGGCCAATTGTTTGCTATGATCAGTCGCATAAAGGTCCCAACCCATAGTTTCAGTCCCATCTCCTATTAAGGATAAACATTCTCTGTTTTCTATTAGAAAATTGCTTTTTGTTAGCGTTCCTTTTTTGGTGCTTTGTACCCCCCCGGTACGTGGGACCTAGGCTACCACCTACTGCATCCTATTATTCTATGTAATTTACTGCAGGATTGAGCCATTATGCCTCAACTAAGGTCTGCTGCTGTATGCTCGGCCTATTCTTTGACTTCTTTGTAGTCGCCACAGTATGAATGAAAAGAGCTATGTTATACCACCGCCGGGGAGGACGGATAATGCTTAGCTCAATAAATCAAGTTGATTATGCCACCTAAACAGAGGGTTCTGAAGCTGAAGCAAAGAGATATTCGCGATCAGGCAACCAGGTTGATACTCAATTTCTTATGTAGAGCTAATTCAAAGCCGAGCTTTAGAAGAAGGAACCCAAGTCGATCCCTTTTCACCGAGTCGGAAGTGACTCACTGGGCTCTAGCTGGGATGCACCAAAAGCGAATAAAAAGGTCGGCGGTAGTTGAAGAAGGCTGCAAGCCGATGGTTCGCCGTAGTTGATTGAGAATGCTTTGCTCCATAGCATCGGTTAGGAATCCCTATTTGGAGCATCTGTCAACGAGAAGGAAAAGAAAAAAGTTGGAATCTCGGTAGTTAAGTTTAGGAGTTCCAGTGAAGAACCATCCCATATCCTGAAACCGGGCTACATTGGGCTTTTTAGACCCTGGAAGGCCTGCCGGTCCATCTTCGCAAATCCGGTGTAAAGGTAAAAAGGCACGTAATTCGTATTAAAGAGACCAAACAGTCTTGCGACTAGAGCTTCCAACTATTCTGGTGCCCTGTGGGTACCATATGGATCCTGACCATATTGATTATTTAACCACCGTTCTATCCAAGGATGCTGCTTTGATTGCTTCATTTTAGCTCTGGTGTACCAACCCATCTTCAGTAGCTGCGCACTTCCCACTCGACGACTGACGTCTTCCCTCGCCGTATGATAGGGTTGGAATGGTAGCATTGCAGCAAGTCTAATCAAAGTGAAGTCGCATCAAGGGTCAGTCTCATCCCATAAGTCCAGTGGTGGCATTCACGAAGACAACAGAGAAGTCTCGAATCGTTTTCAAATTAGTAAACAATATTTTTTCTCCAGGGCCGTAATAGCCACAATAGTCATTCATTTTCTTTTTCTTGGTGACTTAATTGCGTGTATACAGATTCTTGTAGTTGTTCGTGCCGGTTTCTTTAGTCATCCGTGCTCCTTTCTTTTACCGTCGGTGGATTGGAACCATACGACGAGCCAATTACCAATCTCTATTCATATTTCTGTCTAAATTAGAGGGGGCGTCATTAATTACTATATATCAAATAGAGCGCACATTCATTCTCCAGTTTTCAGCTTTGCGATTGTTGTGCTTTCCTCTTTGATAGAGGGGAGCAACTTATTTATGGGTATGGGTATTTGAATTTACGCGCATCGAAAATGAACTTTACGGATTTCTTTTTCTTTCCCGTTTGAAGACTGAACCTCAAAAAGCCACACTTGCTGGATTCGACTTCTTGTGTACAAGCAGAGCATCAACAATCCTTTTCGTTTACAATTTAAAATGGTATAAACTAATCGAGATGCTTCTACACGTCCATTCTTCTAGGAGAGTAATACCAGTCTTTTTGCCTTACCCGGCCTTCCAATCTTTTCAATCGGTCTAGTCCACGCGTGTACAGAGGAATTTGCTTACTCTAGCCCATTACCTGAAAAGGCGACTACCTATCAATCGTATTGGCCCAATTCCAGATCAATAGAATAGAAGGTATCATATTCACTAAATTCCTAAGGGAATCGCCCGCTTGACTAAGAGCCTCTGCCTATTGTGTTATTTTCTACTGATTGCTTGTATCAAGCAGGACGTCCACATGAGAGTTGTACCCAGTTCTCCCTTCACTATCGGACCTGCTTCTTACTTATTTGTTAGCGCCTACGGGCGGAATCAAAGAAAAAATGAATACATTGGGCTTTCGCCACCTGAAAATGCCCGACGGTCATTCAAGATTATCTGCATTTTAGTAAGTGTATGCAAGAGACGCAGTCTTAGTATTAGGAATAGCGAGTTCTCCCTCCTATCCGCAGAAGTTAATGCAACTGAACCCTTCGCTACTCCTTTTTGTGTGACTGACCAACCTACTTAATCTCGAATTTCATATTGAAAAAGGAGGAGGCACATCAAGGCAGAAGGCGAATCAAGCAAAGGTCCTCTGACATTAGCTAGTAGCTGCTTTCCTGGGACTTGCACTTGCTTCTTTTAGAGAAGGCTTGGCTCTATTTATGCTATTTCCATCCACTTGGCCATGACTGTTCTTCGCGAGTATCTTTCATCTCTTCCTGGGAATCCAATGCATATGATTCAAGAAATAAGAGTTCCACCATTAGATTATGAGAAGAGTGGCAAGAAGTGGATCCATATGAAACCTTTCCTCGCCTGGTGGCTTGGACTACGGTCCTCCCAAGTACATCATCCGAACGAACTAGATTCTATTGATTTGTAGGACACTCGATCCGTTTCAGCTAAGCTAATATAATCAATTTAAAGGAAATAAAAGCTGTAACTTTCAGCGAGTTAGGAGATTCACGTGCTGCTGAGAACCATTCCATAATGGAGGACTTTATAACATCAACCGACTGTAGCCAGGTAGCACTTCTCAAATCTTTTTTGGCGAGTCACCACTGTCTCTCTTCGATCGAGCCCCGTCAGTCCCGACCGGTCTGAAAGACGATCAATTTCTCTCTCCATTTTCTGTGAAGAGGAGAGAGAAAGAGTAGGATCTAATGAAAAAGAAGAAGTTAGCAATCCAACCATGTTATCAGAGGTGGAACTATACGTTTAACTGGGTGATCGCTATTATCTATTCGGGTCGCTAAGGCTTTCCCACGGCAGACTCTACCAAATAGATTCCAATTCCCTCTTTCCGAGAAAGAAGAGATGAACGGGCTTTTTCGGTGTGGAAGATTTTTAAAGTAAAGGTTCGAGCATATTGTAGACGGAGAAACTACTCTTTTTCGGAATTTACCTTTCACCCAGGAGTTCTACTGTCGGCCAATGCAGAGGTGGAAGGCTCTCGTCGCTCAGGAAGCTACTACTGATCCCAGACCTGCACCAACAAAACAAGGATTTCACTGAAACTTTAGCTCAACAGCTTAAGGGCTACTATATCTCATCCGCACGAGGGAATATCTAGTGATAGAGGAAAACGCGAGAATTCAGGTTTGTAATGAATATACTTTATTACACCAGAAAAAGAAGTCTCTTACCGCGCATCAGCTTGAAGAGCGGCTATCGGAGTCGGGCTTAAGAGAGCCTCCTACCTAGTCAAATACTGAACTGAAAAAAGAAGAATACCATCATCGAGTACTGAATCGGATTCTGAGATCACCAGCCTATCGAACCAAAGGTTGACCAGTCACTTTTGTTGTTGCAGAATTAGACCCCCAATGGTTACCAGTTGAAGAGAGCGGCTCTCTTGATACGAACCGATCAGGGTCAAAAAGAAGAATCTGCCTGCTTGCGATATAAGACTTAAGACAAAACGCGGTTTGCCAATTTTGTCTTGGATGCCCTTTAGCGGAATAGATGGAAGTCAGACCATAAGAAATAGGGGGCACTCGCTGTCGTAAAGTAGACGTGGGCAAGAAAAGACGAAAGCAAAGTATGCACTATAACTCCAGGGTCCCCTGAATCATTGTATTCATCAGAAAAGGGCCTCCCTTTCGTGCAGAACCGGGTGGATAGGACAAATAGAGGTTCTCTCCTCCAATGGGGGGTAGGTTCCATAGCCCCAAGACTTCAACAGTGTTCAGGTCCATTATCGACGAATCAAATTTGCTAGGGAAGGTTTCCTGTGAAATAGCTATGCATGCTCATCTCCTTTGTTTATACTCTGCGGAACTGTGTGTACCTTGTATAGTGAGAGTGAGACACCCTTAGGGTAAGGAGGAACGGGAGGGCAGCTTTTAGAGATTCCTTCTCACATTTGATAGGGAAGAGCGATTCTCCTCATTTATCAGGGAAGTGAAAACTAACGCTTGCATGTCTCAGAGAGGGAATTGGGGTCTCTAAAAACCTCCTTGTTGCAGATTCCCGAGGACTATAATTGAGTCGGAAGACTTCATAAAGTGGAAAAGACATGGGATCATGCTTTATCTTCTCGTTTACTACGCTTGGCAATAGGACCGCCCGGTCAAGAATGAGAGAAGTAGGTGCAATGATCTTAGTTGACAAATGAGTTGTGGGATGCGCCCGTTGGTGGATCCAAAGATGAAAGGAGTGCCACTGTGTCGGGAAGAAAAAAGATTAGCTTAAGAGATTTGAACCGAAAAACCTGTGAATTTTACATGCTCCTTGTATGAGTTTTTTTTTAATATAATACATTGAGAGGAACGTAGTAACTCGACTGGTTGGAGAGGAACCGCCCCCTCTTCGCTTTGCTCGAGTCAATATTAATTTCCTCGGCACTCAGGCAGTAACTCGCCCATTCTTTCTCTTAATGCGAGAAGTAGACTTTTATTTTCATTTACTCGACCAGTCACCCTCGAGCCCACTATGAATAAGGGGAGGACGGCAGACCACGATGGATTTGGTTTCCATAATTCCGCTGGGGCGAGCACTTCGTAGAGCCTGGGCGGACCCTGTTCCCCTTCGTCTTGGGTGTCCAATGACGGATAGGCCGGTTGAGTGAGGCGAAAACTTGAGGTTAGGGCTGGGAAGAGTTTGTTAATGGGCAATTTTCTTTCTATTAGGTAGGGGCATTCGGGGAATTTGAGGTAGAGATACATGTTAGTGAAAGAGTTTGCTACGTTGGACCTATTTGGCTAGGAAGGCTTTCTGTGTAAAACAGGTACTTTCCTATAGTTGATCAAGGCTGCTGCTTTCCTTTTCTAGTGAATCAGATCTTTGGCTTGACCGTGTTACTATTCGGAGAATGGACTCTGTTAGGGGTGATCTCTCTCTATCTTAAGTCAGTCATTTCTACCGGCTCCGGGGAACTTCCTTTAGGAAGGAAAGCAAGTCCCATCGATTGAGCTGTTGATGGAATGAATGGAATAAGGGCTGCTTTCAAACCTGAACCAGGTCCAGGTCTTGGAATCGGGCTAGGAGCTGCTATTTCATTTTTTGATGGCGGTGTGATAATGCCAGTCGAAAGGGAAAGGCGATGACTATCAGTTCTGACTCTTTTTCCAAAGGAAGCGGGTAATTCAAATAACTCTTCTTTCAGCTCTTGTGAAATGGTCTCTGTGGTTCGCTTGCCCTTGTGACTATGCTTTCTGTTCTGTGGTGAACGTCGACTCTTCACTCTTGCTTTCGTGGGAACAAGAATAGCTATGGTTTCAGAAGCTGTGAACTCTTCTTTCTTCTCTCACCTGTAGGCGAGTGAGTGACCCAATGAAAACGAGGAGAAGAGGTCACGTCTCAGCCCAGGGCTACTTTACATAGCTATGATTCGATCTCTCAAGATCTCAGATTCGGATTTGATGCTTTTCATCTCTGTTAACGAAAGCTAATCCACTTTTTATCCCCTACTGAAGGAATGTAAGTCAGTCTCAGTCTGGTTCTTTGCTTTGTTCACTCGGAGTTCCGTCTTTCTGAAAGAGTCAGATCACTTCGGAGCAAAAACTCCCTTTACTTATTCTTCTACCGCTCCTGCTTTCCCTTCTCCCCCGGGAGATGAGTCAGACTCGGGCTATTTGAACTAGAAAAAAAGGCGTGATTCCCCTTATTAGTAAAGGGGGAGCACTTTCATCCGAATCTCTTTCTCTTTTTAATACAATACACAATTCTTATTCCCATCTCTCCAATCTTTTGTTAATTGGCAAGGCTCCTCGAACCTTCTTTTAGAGCTTCCCCTTTCCCCTATATGTGCAATTAGATTGTAGACTGACTCTGGATACAAAGAAGACCAAGCCTAGCGACTGTCATACCTGGTAAGTCCATCTCTCGTTGTTCGATAGGACCTGGAAAAAGCATGCCATGAATGACTCTTGCCCTCGGCTTACTGAACTACAGGGGTTTCTATCCATATTAAATGAAAACGGGTGTGAACTCCTCTAGCCAAGTCAAGCTTTTGCAGCTCTATACCCAATTCCTACTGCTAAGCAAAATTGCCCACCTTCAAGCTAGTCGAACGTCAGCCTTATGCCAATGAATGAGACCGAACCCTAGGAAGAATCCTCAAGCAAGGGAACCTCACCCGAAGTCCTTGACTCTCAATCCGTGTGGGAACGGAACGAAGGCTCTCAACGGAACTTCACTCAATTAGGATGACAGAGGCATTCCCTGTGCTAGTCAAACTACGCGCAAGGAAGGGTAGTTTATGTGCCCGCTAGCCGATTAGCACATGTCAATGCCATTAAGATGACTGGTGCGGAACGTAACCTTCAACCAATCCGGTCGGGCTTACTCCTAAGGATTTGTAGTGCGTTTTCCCGGCTTTTTTCGTTGCAAGCCCTTCCCTCCCGATCGGACAGCAACTCTGATTGATCGGGTTTCCGCCTAACCGGATTGAAAGAAAGCCTGGGATCTCGCCCAAACACGATGGTGAAGTTCCTAAACAGATGACACTGCCCCTGCGTGATCGGGAGCGGGCTTTCCCCCACTCTTCATCAAAGAAGCCAGATTTGCCTGACTTTCCTCCAGGTTGATCCTTCAGACCTGACTCACCGCTCTCAACGATTCTAGTAAGGAAAGGTGCGTTGTCACCACCGATTGCTGCCTATGTCGCTTCTTTTCTTAGCTTCCTCTGAGCGGATTTCGTGACCGATGGTAGATGAATCAAAAGAAGCAAATGAGGATATGTACGAATATCTATTCTTTTGCCATTTCCTTTTAGAATAATATCTCGTTTGAGGCCTTTCACGGCATCCCGACGTCTCTCTCAGCACGTAAAACGGGCATAGGAACAAAAGAAACAGCAGACTAGCCATCAAGCCAAGCCCTTGTAATTTAAGAAGTTCGTTCCCACCTGTGCGTGCCTATTGATTAGGAAGTCTTCACCCTTCTCGTTTTGCTTGAACTCGACGGAGTGGAAAAGCAATTGATGCCATAAATGCAAGGTCTCCTCGATCGATCTCTTTTTGATTGAACTTACCGGTTAGAAAAGCAAAAGCCAAAACGCGAGTTGCAGGCATTAAAGGTCCTCCACCTTAGCTTCATCGAAAAGGTCTCTTTCAAAGCCTAAACCTGGCCGAGCAACAGCCTTCCCTGAATCCCCAGCAGATCGGGCTCAGGCTCAAGAGGAAGGGGTGAGTCAGGCCTCTTTCGGAATCCTGTATCTGTATCGAAGGCAGCCCGCCCTATGGATCTACTTTGTTGAGAGAAAAAAACCTGGAGTTTGCTGCTATCGCCCGAGCATAAAGAAGAGGGAGAAAAACCTTGTCCAAGAATTCATCTATTCCCCAGGGTACCTCTCAAGCAAGAGAAGTAGGAGCAGCGCCCACATCATAGGTTCCAGCCGCTCGGTATGGTATGGAGAGCTTGCCTGGTAATCAGACTATTCTATTTATTTTTTCTATGTTTAAGAATCGTCTGCTCTCCCGTGTTTTCCGATCCTGTCTTTTATTTCGGAATTCAGCCCAGGGGATCCCTAATCTATTAGTAGGAGCTCTGCCCCTTCTGTTAGACGACCCGAGCAATATAAGATCAGATCACGAATATGGGCTTGCCTACTCTGCCTTTCCGCTTTTAGCTTTGAGTTCTTCTTGGTCTCGATATTGCTTATATAGATGATGAGCGGAGGGCTCTAGTTAAAGATTCAAGCTGGGGCCATGTCTAGATGGAGTAGAAGTCCTCGTTAAACCTGCCATTGAGGTAATCCCGGCTATCCCGATATGCCTTACTGGTCTTTCCTATCCAGTATTTTATTAAGAAAAAACCTTATGTAGTTAGTTTTTGGATTTGAAAAAGCGCTTAACGCCCTTAAGTTGACTTCCCGCCCCCCTATTTGAGTAAGGCGTTGTGCTTTGCTTTCCCGTCTTTCATGTCCCATTTATTCTATGGCGTGGCGAGATCACCCTAGGTCCGCTTTCTCGTGGATCCCAAAGTCGTGGTTCGGTTTTGTTAGGCTAGCCATTGTTCAACCTTCCCTGTCCTGCAAGTTGATCCCAGGTACCTCATCCCGACGGGTTCTAAGATCCCGGCTATATAAGATAGGTAAGATGGGCTAGGAATGAACTACAAAAACCAACAAGAGTCGAACTGAAAGCCGTACGGAAGAAAATCCTTCTTGTATGGGGAGACCCCAGATTTGAATAGATTAGTTAGATGGTAACTTTCTTCTTTCCTTTGGCAGTGGGATCTAACTACGGGAGTTTCGGTAATGTAAGAGCTGAGGCAATGGGAATACCTGAGTCATGTTGTTAACTAAGGCAATCTGGCAGCTAGGGGAAAGGCTAATTCGATCTATCTCCTGGAGGATTCGGAGAGGTTTCAGTTCACATTCATTCGACTGAACTTAGCGAGCGATTGAGTCGGATAAGCCTGTCTCTCGTCATGCTCTCGAAGTGAACATCCTTGTTAGTAGCTCAAGGCCCCACCCAAAGGCTCTACTAGAGTCGGGTGTACGACCTTAGAGGAATACGAGGTGAAACGGAGATCGCATTCCGAGAGGCTGATTATCAGATTCATTCCAGGTGCTTGACGTTCAGGGTACTATCAGCGTGGGAGATAAAGTTATTTGTTCAAGCTAACTGATGTGAACATGTGAATTCACATAGAATATTAGCACATGTTACACGCGTATACATGTAACGCAGATAAGCCTTCACAAAATGACTACCGGTTATAGGCATGACCTCAGTGGTACCAAAATTTCTTTTGCTCCTCTTTTTTGGGGAGTGATTTCCACGAGGCCTTTCTAGGATGGGTCCCAGAGGTGCTGATCAATGAGGTTTTGAATCTCATGCCTAAGGTTGTAGCATTGATCAGTCCAGTGTCCCTCTCCACCCATGTGATTGATATTCACAGCGTGCGTTTGGGATGAAATTCTTGGGTGGTGGATTTGGTATCGGCCTAAGTGGTATAGGCTTGATGAGGTTGGCTGCTACCAACTCTAGGAGCAACTGTGACGGAAGGGCTGGTAATGGGTCAAACTTTCGGTGTGCTCCTCTCTTCACGGCGGTGGATTGCGCTTGAGCGGTTGCCCTGGATTGGACTTGCAATTGCATTGGTTGGACTTGTTGGCGAGCTGTATGGATCGGCCGAATCCTGGAGAAATCCCCTTTCTTTGGGAGGTTGCCCAATCATGATAGCCTGTACTTCTCTCTCATCTTGATTTGTCTCTTGCTTTCCAGGTGAACGCAACGTTTGGTCGGGTGTCTGAGGCCCCCATGTGAGCATCTGACATTTTGGTCACGTTTCCTTGGAATCCAATTCGGGATTGAGGGCGGAAGATGCAATAACAATTGTAGCCATGAAATGGGCAATAGGTTGAACTTCCTAGGTTCCCATCTCCTCCTAGCCCTAGCTGCATATCATTGATGAATTCTTTAAGATCACCGGAAAAATATGTTTGTTCTGGATTTACTTTCCTTTCTCCAGGGAGCTTATTAGGATTGATTCTCATCCCGAATAGGGATTTTTGGTCTTGCCATGACCTCGCCCTGCCTATTGTCGACATCTGCGAGTTGACATAATCAGTGAAGCTGTTGTAGACAGGAGGATAGTTATCTTGGCATCCCTTGCCTTGTTCTGATAGCTTACTGGATTGTTCTTGCCAGTTGCATGGGAGTTTCTGTGTCTTGACCAGGGTTGCCATGAGGCACTTTATCTCCTTCACTTGTTCTTTCAACTGTTCTTGTCTTTGTCAATGGCATCATCCATCTAATGATTAGCTCGCCTATATGCTTAACACATGGATTTCCAATCATCTAAGGAAGAAAAAGAGAAGACAGAGTCACTCATCGCTTTGAACTCCCTTGATATCTATCTTAAAACCTCGAAAAAAAATATCTTAGGTGATGTTAGAAATCACGTCACTGAAGCGATGAGAGTTGGATCAGAGCTTTCTAGCGACTATACGTTCAGTCAATATAGCCAGTTAGTAGTCACGGGCCCAGGTTCTCATTGAGACGGGTAGGATTGATGCCGTTCCGTAGTCGAACCCTGGATGAGATGGAAATGGTAGTTTGATAGAAAGTAGGTCTAATTCGATAGCTTCGAAGAAGGGAGAGTCAGTCTAATATCCTAGCACTTTACATGAGAACAGCGGATTATTTACATGTAGCAGCGGATCTTTCGAATCACTTGCTTTATGACGCCAGTTTGAGAGATTGTTCTAGTTAGCAGTTCGTAGCTCTGATCGATCCTAACCAGGGACTTGCATCTCCTAGTTCTCTGTTCCTAGTGATTGGCAGGCCTCTCCGCTTGAGAGTCAGTCTCCCTTTATGTTCATCAGTAGGAGTATCGGGCTTAGTGGATCAGTTCCGACTCACTTTCTTTATAGAAAGAGGCTTTCGGCAGTCATAAGCGGGCTTGGCTGCTATGCCTTAGCCCCCCTCAGTGAAGGGATTTAGAAAGGGGGACAGGAACGACATAGCAAGCACTGTCAGGAAAGTATATATACTCGTTCACACTTGTATACCGGTTTCAGCAAGAGTCTTCGTTTCTCTTTTCCCTATTGGTCCGTCGAGATAGCCTTCTTTCTGAGAGCAAGAGTTTGGTTGAGTTAGCCTTGCTATCCCTTCATCGGGAACACGCAGAGCAAAGTAAGCAAGCCATTAAAGTGAGCTTAGCTCTTCTCAGTCAGTATGGGAAGATACAACTACAGGGAACGCCCCATTTATGACAGATCCCCCATGCTGTAGAGCTTTCCGACGGCGTAAGATCTCAGCTTCTCCGAGGAAAATAAAATAAGAATCAATGAGTGGATGCCTTGACTACGGATAGGAATACCGGCTAAGACTCGTACTTGGTATAGCCTCTTTCTGATCTGATTCGGTATCTAAAGGATATGCATCTCCTCGTTCTAGTTAGCGGGCATGGCTGTCATAAGCGTACTTGAACTAAGATCTGGTTGTTCCTGTTATCCTGGAGCTGGCAGTTCCATGGAAAAGTGGTGTATATTTTCCCAATTGGATGTCAAATGGACGGGTTTCCTGATTGGACATGCGTAAATGGCTAGCTAAAGGATCTTCGCCAGCTGGCAGTTCGTAGCCGGGAATTGGAACTCGCTGTTCCGATTTCTTCTTTCTCTGGTTTTCCTCCACTGGATGATGACGCATCATTCCCTCTCCAGCTTATTGATTAGGGCGAGCATATTCTAACCTCGCCCGCTGGTCGAGCGTCAGACTGGGCTTACTCCTCGTTAGTTGTTCGAGCGAAAGCTTTTGTTCCTGAGTAGGCCCTACTCAAGTTAGGCAAAACATACGCTTTGGATCCAGGCTTTTCATTCGGTTCGGAGGGAAAAAGAACTCTGCAGCCAAATTCAGGGGGCGGTTCGGTCGGAGAGTTCCAGTCGGAGTCGTTCGTTCGGTTGCTAAGAGTTCGAAGTTGAGTTAAATAGAGAGAAAGGCGGTTTCTAAGAGTCTTTCTTGCTTTCACCCGGCGAGATTCCGATTGAGTTCCTTTTGGTCGAGCTTCTTTTCTTTCTGCTTACGAGACAACAACTGAAAGAACTACTACCGGAACAGCTTCTGGGCTTCTTGAATCGAGTTACCTTCCTTATTCACTAGCTTACTTGATAGCGGGATTAGCTCGCAAAAGAAGGGACTTATTCGCACCAGCGACAAGAACTCTTTGAACAGCAGGTGCCGGGACAACAGAAGATTGAGCTTGAACAGCCTTTTAATTAAATTCGAGACTATGTTTTATCTCTTTAACGTAATTTCTGTTACGGGAAGTAGCACTTTAAGACAAAGGAAACGAATGGCTATGTCTCTGGCTTAGGATACCCGATCATTCTCTACTTCAAGGAGAGCGAAGCGAGGTGCTAAGGGTCGACAACGAGAGCTTTCCGGGCATGTGTCTCAGATAGAAAGGCTTACCGGGCTAGGCATGGGGTTCCCGCACCCAGGCAACCCAACCAATCAAGGAGCGAACCCAAGCGAAAGGAGCCATTCTTCTTGGCTAGGAGCTTCTACTGTTGGGTTTGTGGACCCAGGATGCCTTAGTAACCTCCTTTGGCACCTCTTAGTAGTAGGTGAGCCAATGGTTGCTATTGGAGTACCTTGTTGTCCCCAAAGGAGTGGGGTATACAATGATGTAGTCTAACTGGTTTCCTAAGTGCCGTTAACCAAAGAGCTTCCTAACTCTAGCTTGTTGATCTTCGTAGAATTGGTTGCTCTTGTGCAACTTCCTTTCGATCAACCAATGTAGATGTTGCTCCTCTCTTCTCTTTCTTCTTACTAAGCTAGGATCCCTTGTATTGTACCCGAAGTCAGAGGTGGCACCCTAAGTGCTGCCCAACTGAAACCAAGACCGAGCTCTTCCTCCTAATCATGATTATTTGTTTTCGGTGAATCGATAGAAGAGTTTGCAGAATTCTCAGTTTCTCTTTCGTAGAGTGGCTCGAGAAGCCTGGTTGTTAATTTCTCATCGAATAAGTTCTTTTAGTAGTTTTGGCTCGATGATTAGGTGAACAAATCCCTTTCCTCACTAAGACGAGGAACAGGCATCTAAGCGGTCGAAGCTCAAGTCGAAACTTACGGATCAAAGGCTAAGGGCCAAAACCAAACCTAATTGATTAAGGGCGCAAACCAAACCCGGATCGAACTACCGCACTCTTTCTGTGAACATATCAACTTCCGAGCTCTGAGCTAGCTGCTCCTTTTCTGTTGCTAGTAAGCTAGATGACATTGGGTAGGCATCTAGATGGAAGGTACCTTTGTGGAGGAAGGTATGTAATTAGAATATCTATCCCTGTTGTTCGCATATTTTTATCCCTTTCATTAGAAGGAAGAAGTGCTAGGGATCGGAAATGACGTAGGTGACGAATCGGGCCAATCGAGGCGGTCCCCATTTGAGATTGAGAGAGCGGTCGGGCCCAAAGAGAAGGGTGGCAAGCTCAAGGCTTGGTGGGGGATAGGGTAGCTCGGTTTGCCTCTATATCGGGATTTGATCCAAGATGGGAAGAAGATTGGTTTGCTCTACAATCGGGGAGCTTCGACTAGCTCCTTGCGAACACCTCAGAGAAATAGGAACTCAACATCGATGACATCCTACTATTACTATAGGGGAAAATGCACTAATTAATGCAACGAATGAACGAAAGAGTCACTCTCTATCTTGTTTGCCTACCTTCTTGGTCAAGCCTACTTTCGCAAAACTACGGTCCACCAATTAGGATCCGTTCACTCCATCTGAACCTATTGGCCCTCTTTATTCTCTAATTCGATCTGGTAAAACAAGCGATTCGTAAACAAATTATTCTAAAACTACTGATTCTGCGAACCTTTTCCCTCGATCTTTTGATCGTAACAATCGATTCTGTGCACTTTCTACATCGCTAACTGGTAGACAAGAAGCGAGGGCTTGCTTTGGCTTTCATTCCTACCTTCGCAAACCCAGGAAAGAGGGATAGCTTGGATAATCAGTAGTGCAGGGAAGGAAAACGGGCTATTCGCTGGCCTAGGAGAATTAGCAAAATAGAAATGAAATACTGACGATTCTATGACCAAAACAGGTGATTCGCTGATAGAGACAGCTACCTTAGCTAATTGCTTCGGAGAGTTACCAATTGGGTTGGAGCAAGGAACCGCAAAAGACTACCGATTCTGCAACAAATGCAACTCATTCTGAAATGTCAACAACCGATTGTGCGCAACTTTTGTCACCATTTTTAGAGTGAAAAACAACTCATTATGCGCAACTCTGAAACACACTTTTAGAAAGAAAAACAACTCATTATGCGAAAATCCACATGCATTTGAAGAGAATCGACCAACAAGTAAGCATCAAAGAAAGAGAAGCACAGGAAAGTCAAAATGACTCTATAGCCTGCTGCCCTTACTGGAATCCAATCTCAATCCGTAACATCAGCACATTTGTTGATTGAAGCAGGCTTCGAAGACATACATTCAAGCCGTTAACAAAAGTAGTTATCAAGGAATGGCCGCTAAAGAGGCCTATAACGCAAGCAAGCTAGCTTGATAACTCCCTACCTCAAACATACCTTAAACGCCCGTTTTCCTCTACTAAACTTGAGAAATAAGACTGTGAAAACTACAGCTGCAACCAGTTACTGGAAAGAGGTAACTATTTGAAGCACCTCTCTTGGGATTGGCTTTGGCTTAGCAGCCCAGATGGCTTGCTTGGTTCGCTCACCTCGAAAGGAGTTAGGTCTTTGGCTTAGGGCTCCATCAGACAGATATGGTTTTACCTCTCCATCGGTTAGGTTCGCTTTATCAACAGGAACCTCGGCCTAGCTCGTTTGAATGATTGCAAGCTACGGGCTCTAGAGACACATAAAAACGAACTTAGACAATTCCTAAGGGACCTGCCTAAAAACGGGCCATCAGCAGCAATAAAGATTGGAAAGAAGAACGAATATTAGAGAACTCGCTCAGCTACAAGCAAATAAGAGAGTGGTTTACAAGGACATCCTGCATACAGAAAGAGAAAAGTAGATTCTAGGTAGGCAAGGAACTCCTCACTCTTTGTCGGAACGAAGGCGAACTGGCTTTGATGACAAGATGCTTCTGAATAGTCCTACAAGGCTGATAGACAGCAAGACTAAAGAAAAGAGGGGATATGTAAGAACCTATTAGTATGGATCCTAGGGAATCACGAACCAAGGGAGGAATCCCACAAGCCAATTGTCTTGAACATTGTCTTTGCGGAAACTATCCCCCTAACTAGAGGGGGAATATTGAACACAAACATCTCGCCGGTCGGAGGGGACATCCTATATTATACAAGAAGGTGAAGAAAGTTTCACTTGAAGTGAAAGCGATGGGAGCTGTTCCAACTATCAAGTTGAGTTCGAACCTCTTATTCCTTTATTGACTGTATACTTAACTACCAATTCTAGTATAAAAGCTTAAAACTTCTATTATGAACCAGGCTACCTCTGACTCTACAGCGATAGGTAGCGAATCAGCTGCTTCGGTCTAGTCCGTCGGAGTAGAGGAATTGGTCGACTTAGCGATCAAAGAATGTCGTTGTTACAGGTACGCGTCTCCACTAGAGATTCTAGAAAAAAACTGAGATGAATCCGCGTGCACCTGAGCGCTTTACTAATAACATAGGGCAAGCCCCTCTAAGTGAAAGTTAGATCACCGCACCGGGGAAAGAGCACTCCTATTAGATTAGGAAAAAAAGTCTTATCTTATCTATTAAAATCAACCAACCAACATCTCTCATTCTAGACGAGATGGACGATGGATTCGTTGTGATGACCGTTGACTTTCTTTTCAGTTTCCCATTCTGCTTGAAAGCAGATGAGACCGCAAAGAGAAGAACATGGAATTGTGAGCATTGAATTTCTTCTTCTGAGCTAGTTTAAACTGCAGTAAGATTTCATTCATCAGTCAACAGGCGAGTTAAAGATTGAAGAGGAAAAGCCTTGAATAGGCACGCACTGGCATCTCCATCGAAGCTTTTGGACGAAGCTGTAGTGGATGTGAACTCTTTTCTAGGGTTTGCCATTCCGGTAAGAGAGTTAAGATAGTAAGCGTATGAAGAAGAGTTCATAGGCAGATCGAACTCCAAGCGAGGGCGGTAAGGCATTACGCTGTGGCATTCGACTTTATTGCTATCCTCTCTGAAGGAAGGCTCAAAGGCAAGTCAGCGGTAAGGTATCTAGAATAGATAGATTCTCTCCGACAAAAAGACGATCTTTTCATGCTTGAAATTGAAAGAGAGAAGGAGCCCTATCAGTCCCCTAAAAACACGGTTTTCCCTAGTCTAATCGTGCCGCTTGAATCAAAGCTTCAATAAGCGCGGGTTCTTTCCCTTAGTAGATCTTGCTCTCGGGTGAAGTCCTTATACTTGGCTTGGCCACTCTATCACTTGGGCTGGGATCGCTTCGCACCTAAATGAATTTCCCGTTCTCCGGGACTACTCTATGGCTATTACGCTTTTTCCTGCAACGGAAAGAGTACCAGCAAAAGCAGAGTTCAAAGCATCATAAGAGCAAAAGAGCAAACCGAACAAGCAAGAGACAAGAGCTTCTTCTCGGCATCCTTAAGAAGTAGATTCCCTTTCTGGGCTACGCTATTATTGTGAAAACATCAGGCACATTAAGAAGTTTTTTCTCTAGCCTTGAGGCGGTGAAAGTACTGGAATGGGAATGTAGGGTAGGACCTCCTAAAGTCAAAGTAAAGAATTTTTTTATCCTCGGAGTCAATCGCTTCCTTAAGCCCGGGAAAGAAGAATCCCAGTCGAGGGCCCTCTTCCTACTGACTTTGCAGCGCTTACTCTAAGAGCGGCAACAGCAAGTGCCCTTACTCAACATCTTTTAACGGGATGGATCAACTACTTATTTAGTTACGTTACGATAGAACCAAACTCAACGGATGAAAGAACAGCAATTCTCTGTTCATGGTTTCATGGGAAAAGAGTGAACAGTCGATTCGGCAAGGAGAGGTGTTACGAACACCAGGGCAATCTCGATGAAAGTAGAAGGAACTAGATCAACGGCTACTTTCCAGCTTGCTGCTTTCACTATGACCTTCCCCACCGCCCTATCTATAGTAAGGGGGCTTCTCCTCCATATAGGCGGGGTATAGGAGAAGCCCCGGAACTACGCTTGAAGCTTAATTCAGATCGATTCCAGTCGCCGCTACGCCACATCAATCCGTTATGGCTCGACTCTCTTCCTTAGCAACTACGGATTCTCCGGGCAGCCATATTTTCTTTGAATTACATAAGTACATTAGTTAGACGAGCAGTGGATTACATCACCCCGATTCGCACCAAGTTTTCTCTGTCGGACATGGAGAAAGCTCCAAGGATTGACCCGGGGTTAGACTACTCTACGGAACCCCTTTGGACGACTGCTCTGTGCTTGCCGGTATCTTTCGTTCTTCCGGCCAGGACCAATTCCGCCTAAGGCCATGATCGAGTCATGACGAGCTAGACTGATGACGCTCTTTCAAGGACCGGCAAAACTCTCTAATGCTTATGATCAAACGTTGCTTCGGATGTGTATGAGAAGGAAGCTTCTCACAGATATTTACTCTTAGATAGATACCAGCATAGTATCTTAATTAACAGTTTCTTGAACTTGGTTGCACTCGTAAAGCGAGCGATAGCTTAAGAGAGCAGCGAAAGAAGCCCCCTTACTATAGATAGGGCGGTGATATTTCCTGACTAGCAAGTGGAGGATCATTCCAGTCTCTGATGGCGTAGCCGATGTGTCATGCTAGGAAGCTGAGCTAGGGCATTTTTTCTTTCTCAACGGGAGTGAAAACCTTCCTCTATGCTGACAGAAGCGGAGAGGCAGGCAACAAAGAAGGAACCAGGCTAGGGACATGGTAATAGCAGTCTCTGTTCACTCATGCTTGCTGCTTAAGACTCTCTTTTCCCTCTCCCCCAACTGGCGGGATTGAATCTCTAAAGAGAAGGTCTTCTTCCACGCTTATACCATTTCTGGGCTTCCATTTCACCGGCGAGGAACTGAGACTTCTAGTAGTAATGAACTCATGGCCTCTGGTTTAGTGGTTTCACTCCTTGCATCAGACCGTACTTCCCTCGCTTGGTACTCGCTAGCATAGCACTCCGCTCCCAACCAAATCTCCATGTGATCCCTACCCTCATCCATCAATAGCTGAAGGGCGGTAGTCTTAGGCGAAGACTTTATTAAAAAATCCCTTCCTTCGGCGAAGGGCTAGACACTTCTATAGTGGGATCTCTTGAACCTATGAAACTCGTGAAAGTGGGTGAACCCCTTGCCCCTTCCCTGGCTCCTTGCCTCTCTCACTCAAGATAAGGTCAGGTGATCCCTTTCTGTCTCCTTCTCAGTTAGGTCAATAAGCCCCTTCCTTTTGGTTCATGGAAGAAAGGCGAAGGTGAATCCTTTTCTCCCCTCTTCTCTTGGTACAGGAGCTGAACCCATTCATTGCTGCTTCCTTGGTTGCTGCACATGCTTCTGCTCTTGGGTTGGTAACGAAAGCTGCTTGGCACGTCTCAGACCAGGGCCACTTGTGGTCCCTTTTCAACAAATCTGTAAGCGGGGCTGCTCTTTTTCGAGTACCCCCTGATGAAAGGGCGGTAATAATTGGCAAGCCCAAAGAATGATTGCAGCTCCTTTACCTTGGTCGGGGCCTGCCACTCAGTGATAGCACGGACCTTCTCCTTGTCCATGCGTATAGTTCCTCCCCTTATCCAGTGGCCGAGGAACATAATTTCGTGCTGCGCGAATGAGGAGAGAAGTTTATATTAAAGTCTCACAAGAAGGATGGAATCGTGGAATTGATTGGAGTTAGATAAGTTCCTTAAGCTAAGGTAACTCCAGGATACAGGGACGACCTAGCCCAACCTACCTACTAGGGTTTTCTTAGGACTCTAAGAATAAGAAGAGCTTATTCATTCCACTTTCCTTTTTCCTTGAAAGGATATATTAACAAGTTCAATAGCCAGCCTATCTCTTAATCGTACGCTTACGAGCATATCTTAGTTCCATCTCGTGGGAGTCCATCTTCCTTCCCGTTTGTTTAAGTTTGAGTTCCCTTCGGGAGGTGGGGCAGGCAAGTTTGAGGTGGGCAAGTGAGCTCTCCCGGCCAGTCTCCTAGGGTCTAAGACAGGGAGTGAGTAAGTTTTCAAGGAGAGGCGGCAAGTTAACAAGCCAGTTTCTTTCACCAATCCTGTGAGCTAGCTCCTTTCTTTCTTCCAGTGTGGAACTAGAACCAGCCTATAATCTATTCATCTTACGAACTCCCTTTTGGCTCCATTTTTTCTTAAGAAATAAGAAAGAAAAGAAGCAAGCAGATGAATCGATATATAGTCAACTCAATATACTGAAAATCAGGTACTATCCAGTGAGCAAGCCTGTTCGAGTTGTAGTTTACGGGGGTTCTGTTCCAGCCAATCCTAAGTGCTTTGATAGCGTGCCAGCCGAGCGACTAGCTTTCAGGTAATATGCATTTCCTGTCCTAAGGTCAGCAAGTAGGTAAGCAGAAAGATTTCCCAAGGTAGCAAACAAGAGGGACTTGAGGCAAGCAGGTTCTCTTTTATTTGCCAAGTCAGGATAGTCAAGTAAGAAAATATACCATAAGCCATCCTTTCTCTTGTAGCCTGTCTCAGTAACTGCGGGTAAATAAATAGCGAATAGTTTCCTTGCAACTGCCCTAAGATAAGTCCTTCTATCATCAGCGAGAGTTTGCTTTGCTGTCGATGCAGGCAATAATAGATAGATTTCTGTACATAGTTGGGCCGCTAAGAAAGAAATAAAAAATTTTTTTCCCTTTAGCATATGCTTATGTAGCACTCCTTTTTTAATAAGCTTACGGGATAGATAATACTATAATATGCTTTTCTCCATTCGGAGTAGGCTTTCTCTTTCTTTGGGAAAAGAAGTCAGTAAGCAAGTGAGCAAGCAAGCCCATAATATTATATTTCTATTCCGTCCCCCTTTTCAGTTGGAGTTACATAGGAGAGGTCAATTGGGGGCACTAGTTACTGGTTGGGTTACATCGGTCCATAGGCGCGCGAATAGGGTCCATCCAGTCTATTCTTTGGGGGTTGCCTTCATCAAGTGTAAGTTCGATTCCATCTAGTTCCAAGCCATGCATATAGGTAAAGAAGGGCAAAAGAAAGCCTGTAGAAGTCTTTGTCCCGCGAGACCCATTGTATGAGTCACAGTCTAAGTCTATTACTAGTGGCATTGTATCACGAGTTGTAGTTCCTCCAGTAGGGCTGGGGCTTGAAGAAGTCGTATATATAGATTATGTCTTTTATAGGTCTGGGCTTTTGCTTTTCTAATCCCCTGAATTTGCAATGGAAGTTGCAGTTTCTTCTACAGTAGATTAGCTCACCGAAAACTTCGACTTGCATGTGTTAAGCATTAAGCATATAGCATTTTTTTTTAATTTAGCGCTAGGTTGCAAAATCGCTAATCCGAATCGAACGAGATCTAATAGAGTAAGGCCCTAGCCTAAGAAGACCGTTCTAAGCAGAGCTTCACGCTCAAGGCAAGCAATTCGATACAAGACCATTTTCTTCCAATGCCTCTTTCCTTCTGAGATGCCTGTTCTCCGGTGCAGATGAAGAAGACGGCGGTATAGAAGTAAATTAAAAGGCATCGGTTTAAAAGACTACGGGTAGAACAGCTGAGGTAACGAGCTAAGGACGGGTATTGTACTCAGGGTCTCCTAATGGGCTTCACCCAGCCCCATTTCTTCTTTTTCACCTGCTGACACTGGCACTTCTCTGACATCCACCAAGCCAGGAAGTAGCTACATTGAATCCTCATAGTCATGAGATACGAGATTGTATGATAGGGATTTTTCCCATCAAAGCACAAGTAGAAGTAGAAGCCGGATCGTCCCCAACCCCAAACGAAAGGTAAATACCTCCCCAGTGATGGCCGGTTTCCGGCAATTCAAGACGTTCAGGCGCGAAAGTCACATCGTCTGATCGTCTTCTACCGTAGGATACGAGATTGTATGGTATGATATAGATGGGGAAAGCCGTGACCATTAGGTCTCAAAGTCGGTTAGGGCACGCAGCCTTTAGGCAACTCCACTTCAATTTGGTACTTCAACAAGCAAAGAAAGCCATTCAGCCTTGACTATCATCGGGCCAGAAGCTACTCCTATCAATGGCAAGCTTGAGTTTGCACCTTTTCGTTATTCTCCAAGAACTGGCCTTCCTAACAAAAAGTCTGGTCTGTAGCGAACATAGTTCAATTTGAGTCCGGCTAAGAGACTAATTGAACTACCCGACGAGCAAGGCAAGTCAGAATGGAAGCTACAACGAGTGAAACCGCCTCGTAATTTAAGCTTCACAAAACCAAGAACTCGGGAAAGCCCCTTGTGCCAGTTCCAGATGATTTCTCCCCATTCTCTTAGGGCAAGGGCAATGTCTTTAGCTTCAGAAAGCTAGAAAAGAGGAGAAAGTCCGGAAAGTCAGGCTATCAGCAAGCATGAAACTCCTTCAATCGCCGATATCACAAGCTAAGGGGCCGATTGACCGGCAGCTTCATATCCGATTACGGAAAGAAAGAAGCCTACTCTGTACTCTCACTGGCCAACGAGCGGGAAAAGAACCGCATCGAGGAGAACAGCATCTTGGTTGGAAGCAGCATTCATGTCTGATTTCTCACCTTCTTCCCCGAGCACCTTTCTTTGAGTCATTCGCCCCACGGATCCAAGGATGTCTGGTTTCTCGGGTGCACTCTGCAACGATGACAGATTTTTTTACCTTTGAAGGAGAAGAGGTCAAGTAAGCGAGAGGGAAGAGAGGGTGGTCGTAGATCAGAGAGAGGGTCCTCATTCTGTTTTCCCGCTTGAAAACAAGTTTCATAAACCCCGTGATTTTGGCATGAAAAAAGGCTCTTTTCACATAGACTTTGCCTTTGCTGCCATATATACCCTGAGTCTCAGTCCTAGCTGCCCCGACCTAACAGCAGGAGTAGCATCCGTTGCTCCTAACTCATTTCTCACTTGTGATGTGAAGCCGCATTTCTCTTTTCCAATTAGTTCCATGATTCTATCGAGATTCTCTTAAGAGAGAAGGTAACCCCCTTTGTCACGAACTGGACGCGAACCAGCACCTCTGGGCAAAAGCCCTAGCGAACTTCCGTTATTCTAATCGTGATGTTAACCCGGTTTCCCCCATATTACTATGCGCTATAAAGGTCTAGCGCTATAAAGGTGTAGTCCGGGGCCGGTCGTGGATATTCGACCGACCGCAGATTTACTTGAAAAGAAAGAGGATTTCTCTCCCTTCAATGCACATCCGCGGGCAGAATCAGATGCCAGCCGTGATAGACGAGACGGGTCATAAGGCTCGAGGGCTCACATAAAGCAAATAATTAAGTTTTCTTACCCTAGGGGGGTTCCTAACTACCAGTGCAGCGAGGTGACTCAACCTATCGGCTGAGGGAGGAGCGTAACTTCTTCTTTTCTATCTTTCTTATAGTATAAATAGTAGTTATACTTCTTGCTCTTAGATTGATCCCTCATCTAGTAAGGAAAGGAATAAGGAGCTATCATGAGTCTGACAGTCCTCTGTATTTGTTCGGTTATAAAAGAGAAGGTTCTGCAAGAACAGGAGAAGAAGGGAGAGGGCTCGGGCGACTACACTTTTCCTTTCGAGCAGACTAAGAAGAAGAAGAAGCCCCCTTACTATAGATAGGGCGGTAGCAGCTACGACTTCTTCCTTCTGGGCTTACTTGCCAAGTCCAATAGCAACGGATTCTGTGCCAGCAAACCATATTTAACCGGGTGTTCCCTCTCCGTTCTAGCTTTCTAAATAAGTCAGATCGGTGCGGGAAAAACTCCTAAATCAGTAAATCCGGAAGTTCCTGCCTTCCCCAGAGTTCTTCCTTAGAGGGTTGGCACAAAAGCAGCAGATATTTTAACTAATAGCAAAGAATTCCATTTCCTCGAACCAGATTCTATTAGATCTTCCTATACCGTAATTCGCTAATCTCGATGAAAGAGCAGGTAACTACATAAGGCAGCTTTCCCCGCTCTGTCTTCTCTACGATTTACGGGTACTTACTCGTGCACGGAATCAAACAAGAGGAGGTTGCCTGATGGGACGTCGGCCTTTGCTAAGGACTTTGCCGGGCCCCTCTCTTCTAGTAGCCGCCCTTCCTCCAAGACTTGAATCAGGAATATCTTTTCTGTATTATGCTGCCTTTGGCCCTGCGCCTGGTCTTTCTTCTTTAAGGCCGTAATGTCCAGCAGTAGCCCTATGAGGTACCGCTCAAGCCAAGTAGCGTGGTCTTCGGTTCAATCAATCCCTCAAAGAAAGGGCTAAACGCTTTCAAGGAAGAAAATGGACTCAACTACTAAGAATGAAGACTTCCCACGTGATTAAGGGTTCGGTGAATACTCTGCCCCTTCTACCTAGACTTGGTAACTCAGCCTTTTTGGAACTCCCCTTGAAGTTGGTACCTTCCCGTAAGCTGATTTCGTGCTTGGCTTGCTTCATCTTTCCTTCGAAATGGCCATAGCTGTAGCTCCATCTATAAGAAGATTTTACCCAGAATCGGGTCAACCCTAACCACTAGGAGTCAGAGACATTGCACAAATATTCTAAAGGCCTTACCTGAAATCAAATAATATATGCGGCTTCTTTCAATAAAGGTATCCGCTCGGACTTCTAGCTAGGAAGTCCTTCGCTTTTAATAACGCTCCTAACTCTTTGATACAGAACTATCCGTTGCTTATTAATATTAAGAGGAGTAACCCCATTAACTCATTACGAGGACCAACCAATTCGATTGCAATATAGACACCCCTACTTCCTAGCTCTTTTTCTCCAGGGTCGTATTCCGACTGACTGAGAGGTGCACTTAGAGGCTAGGGTCTCCTCATCTCAGGTTCCTCCTCCGGGGACCCGTCACCCCACGAAATGAAAAGGCTTGTGTCCTAAAATGAGTCTTCTGGCAGAAGACACAATTGAGTCCCCTTCGCACCCTTTGAGTTCGGTGGCCTCCTTCCTCTTGCCCTAGTTCTCACTGCCCTTTCCCTCGCATCAGAGTATACTACCAGCCCTCGCTTCTTTCCTAGGTTCTTTACCTTAGGGTCAGTCCTATACTTAGCTATCTCTTAGAACATAGCCCTACCCGGACCTAGCAGCTGGAGACCAGCACTAGCAACCAACCTCCTCTCACTTGGCCTTAAACGTCGCTACCCTTAGCTACCACTGCTGGAAAAAGACTGCTAATAGGCTCTTTTACCTGAGGGAGGGAAAACTATACATATTTTGATAGGAGAGAATGGCCGTAGAAGATCTTTCAGGGTTGGCGCAGAACCCCCTTTTCGACAAGTCTCGGATCCTCTTGCCTTGTGTTAGCTCAGCCATGCTTTCTCTTGCTTAATGGCATCCTTTGTTGCTTGTTTGCTTTCCTTTTCCTTCCCCAACCATTATTTTGGCTCTAATGCGCAATCAATCAGTTGCTTGCTTCCTATCAATATCGATTCCTGCTTAGCTGTCTTGCTTGTTTACTGGTGCCCTTCTTTTGCTTATTCGATACTGGTTCCCGTCCTGATATCTCTCCGTCACTATAATTGTAAATAAGTCTTCTTGCTTGGTTGAGCCCATCCGGTCCTTCTTTTCTTCATTCCGGCTCTCGCCTTAACTTAATAGGGCTGTCCCGATTCCTCTAGTTATGGAGTTCCGTACTTGCTTTCTGGAGTGCAGGACACGGAGTGAAAGTAACAGTAGTTGTTGCTTGGCATGGTCAGTGAGTTAGCGAAGCGAAGCTGTTCTTCAAGTAAGCGCTATTCCGGACGTTAGGTAGCTTGCGTTAGTCTTAGTGGTCTACAATCAGGTTGTTTTAACAAGCTAGGTAAGCCAGATAGGCTAAACTAGTAGTTCGTAGTTCCCCAAGTCAGCCAAGAGTTAGGGTAGGTGCGTAGCTTGTTAGGAACCGAAGGTTGAGCTCGGCTTTTGAGTTCAAGTAAAAGGTCAACAAATCTGAACGTAGATAATTGTGCTTTGCCGCTATCACTCTTAAATATCCTACTTCCTCGGTCTAGGTAGAGTAGGTAAGGGAGGTCAGTTAGTTAGTAGAGCTAGGAGCTAAGAGCTTGGAAGCTAGTCACTCTTAAATATAGGAATGAAAACCTCATACTCATGCCGAGCATGTGGAAGGTTTGGAAATTCCTCTTCGAAGCCTTTATCAAAGCTATAAAAGTACATAGAAAGAAAGAAAAGGGCACAGTTAGAATTCCTTTGACCGATTGTTGTGGATTCCTCCGGGGCCAGAGAGTGTATCGTAGTTTTGATTCCACAGTGCTCGTACACCCAAGGCGCTGTAAGCCAAGCCTTTCTTTCGATTTACCGAATTCCTAGTTAAGGAGCTGCAGTTGCGGTTTCCAGAACAGCTATTTAAGTGGACTCCTAAAGTTTCCTCACAGGTTCTCGGGAAAGAACCCTGCCTTTCAAAAGGAGATCCTGCTTACTAACCGGAAGAAGAAAGAGTCTTTTTCCTCCTATTATTCCACTAAGAAACTAAGGGGCTGCTCCTCAACAAGGAGATAAACCTTCTTTCTTTGCAAGGGGATCTCCCATACTCTTTATTCTATTAGCCGGCCTGTATACCAACAAGAGCAACAGCTTTTATTCAAAGAGCCACATGTATCGCGTGTGCCGCTTCAGCCCCAACAGCTGATTTGTGATTGACATACTGCATGTTCCCATGTCCGCCTCTAACTCCCCATGAACCTAACTAAAGAACTTAACCAAGCTACAAAATTGAGCGCCTAGCGCAAGGTTCTTATTCCAAGCATCAAAAAGCCGATGTGATTACCAGCCAAAGGGCAAGCGAAAGACCAGAAAGACCAATGAACCAAAAGACCACCTTTCCTGCAGGAACATCCACAATAGATCCAGTGCGCTTTCGCTTCCTCTCCCTCCTTGTATTAGTAGGGCGAGTGAGTAGTAAACTTCCTCTTCCCCCCTCTCCTTTGGTTAGCCGATTAGTAGGATCTCCTTACCGGAAAAAGAGGAGGAAGCCCTACATCCAATCGAAAAGGAACTCCAGCTCGATGGGATTGATCAAATGGTAATGGAATCACCAAGTCAAGCATCAACATCTCATCCTGTCCCGAAAAGCTTCTTAAAAGAAATTTGAATGCTGTGGAACCTTCCCTGTGCTTTTTTGACCGGCTTTGCCAAGTGGCCCCTTTTTCCGGTTGTTAGTAGGATGGATGTCCTTCCGTCTGTGCCTTTTAAGCCTTAGTCAGGGCAATTGACATTTGAGTTAGGGGGACTTCCTTTTCGACTTCCTTCAGGAGTTGACTTCCCTTTGTGGGATGAGCTTGACATGGTGAAAAAAAGGTGGAACTGTCGCTTGGAAGGATCTTTTCCCCAGAGCCCCTGGTAGAGTGGAAGAAAGCTGCGGTTATGAAGCATAATATGGGTGATAGCTGCCCGATCTCTGATGAACTGCGAAGAAGAACTCCTGAGGGTAAAGTGGCATTCTAATTAGGATTTAGAGTGGAACTCTAGGTTCTTGCTCAAGAGCTAGTTCCGACTTTTCCTCTTGCTTGGTAAGGACCACCTTTTAGAGTGGAAAACTAATTCATTCATTCAATGACCTAGTTTCTCTATTGAAAACAGCTTTGAAAACCTCCGGTAATGTCCCTTTCCTATATCTCTCGTTATGAGGCTTGATAGATTGGATCTAATGGAAGAGCCGATGATTCTTCTTGAGAGATCCTCGGATTAGAGGAGTTCCTAAATAGCACACCCCAACCATTTAGGCCGGCAACAATTGCTCCATATCGATTCACCGATCTGAGTGTGAGATTTCAATTCCTATAGGATTTTGGCTGAATTCTTTTTTGAGAGAAAGAACGAAAAAAAAAAGAAAAACAATGGAGATCCATTCACCCTGTCTTTATATTATCATTCTAGGCTAGGGAGAACAGTTCCACTTTCATGCAAGGCTTATTGACGATGATGTTAGAAATCGCTCTGTGTCTATCTTGACTAACATGCCTTTGAGAAAGAGAGTCCTTGGTTATTCTTATACCGTTCTATGCCCTCGGGTTCCTTCACTCGCTTAAGATAACAAGAATCTTTGCTCTTTCCAGACAAGCTATGCCCGAGAATGAATGAATTGTGCACTTTTACTTTTTACTTACATTCAGCTTGTGTTCCGTGGAGTAGCTTCTTTATCCCGTCGCAGGAAAGGAGCGACTACTCTTTGTTCGTTAAGAGTTCTGCGATTTTCCTCTTTTGTGGCATCTTCTAGTAAGATCCCCCGTCTGGGGACAAATGTCCTTCTAAACCAGTGGGGCTCACATCTATTAAAAAACGTCTTCTTCTATGAGAAGGCTAGGCACCAAGGCTAGGAAACTAGGCTATGAAAGCAGAGGGAACTCTTCTCAACTCCTAAAACTAAGGCAGCCCTTCTCCTTTTTCTTTCTAAGAGAGAGCACCATCCAAGAATGTCGACTCTGATCTTTCCAATTTTGCTATTCAAAGCATCTCGAAGACGGTGTCACTTGGGATCGTGCGAAAGAGTTCTTCTTTACCGAGAAGATTGGCATGAGCTCGAGGTTTTTCATTCTTACCAAGATCAGACTTTGAATTGGAATTTTAAATAGCAGAGGGAAAGGTTCCCGCCCCTTCTTCTTCAATAAAGCCGATCGCTTGAATCTATTCCCACCTTCACATGCTTGCTGGATTAGAGGTGGGCTTGCTAGCGTCTGATCTCTGCATCAACAGGAATGCGGGAAAAGCTTCTTCTCGCCCCAGAGTCCCGAGCTGCCTTAAGCCCGTAAGCGACTTCCTTTAGTGGAACTGGTGGCTATATAGGTCAATTGAATCTTAGCCAGTTTCTTCTTTGTTCGAAAAGAGCTACTCCGACTCGACTGTCAAGCAAAGATCTAAGGCTTTCTTGGCGAGCAAACCACCCTTTGAGAAATTATGTAAGAGAAGAAAAGAGTAGCTTGGTCTTGATGAACGCCTGAGCATAGTTATTGAGGGGAATTACGGCTTTAGAGAAAAGACAAGAGCTACAATCAGCAAAAAGTCCTACCCTCCCCTGAGGAAGCCAAAAGACCCTCTCACGGCCGAAGGCTCCGCAACACGTTGGAGAGCTTTTAGATCCCGCCCTAAAACGCCCATTCTCCTAGAGTTCCGAAGTGATCCTCATTCTCACCGCAGCCTTCTTAAGCCGAAAGAAAGCCGGGCAAGAATCTTCTTTTTTGGTAGTACGAAGGGGAAGCAGAATCGTATCTGGCAGCTTCGGATCGATCACAGATTCTCGGCCCCGTCGTTTGGCTTCCACTCCAGTTGACCTCTCTTGTTTCCATCCCCCCGTGAGAAGGTAGAGAGCAAAACCAACCCAGCAAACCACTAAACCTATGCCCCTATTAGTAAAGCATTTACTTCTTGCAAGGCTTGCTGAGCTTCTTCATGTGACAGACATCGCAAAAGTAGTCCGTTGAACTATCGCCGATAGAGAGCATCGTTCAAGTATACGATTTTTGAACCCTGATGGGTTTCGCAGTCGACCATTTGATAGCCCTGTTCCTGAATATACAGAACTAATAGGGCTTCGATGAGCCCTATTAGTCAAGGGCTTTTTGAACCCTTCTAAGCAATTAGAAGAGCGCGGAATTTTACCTACCTCAAATGGATGGATCTGGGATTGATTGTGGAACCGAGCAGAGAGAACCCGGGGCGGGCAGGAAGATAGGCTAGGCGGAGTAGTCGCTCTGGAGCAGGTTCTTCGACTGGATCAATGCATGTATGAATCCTAAAAAAATCCCGAAGGTCTAGTCTAGAAAAAAGCCCGATTTTGTTGGGTTTGGTAGGAAAGGCGATCACAGGAAGAAATGCCCTACCAATGAATAGATTCGTCTACTAAGGTCAACAATCTCTTTCTTCATATACGATACCGTCCGGTTTGATATCCGAAACTATAGATATGACACAAGAAAGAAAGATAGATATTCCCATGGTAGGAATAGGACAATTGCACTAAGGAAGAGAGCTAGGGATTTGATAAAGGTGATAGGACAGGGTTCCTCCAGTGAGTGACTATAAACGATTATGTCATCGAGGTTTTCCACTACAAACTGGTCAAGGTAAGGGTTTGAGTTATCCATTTAAGTTCGGAACAAGACCTGAATTAGGATGATATTCATAGATCAGTTACTCTTTGTGTACGTTATGGAGTCTCCACTCCATGTTGAAAGCTCTTTCAAATAGCATGAGCGTTGAAAGTATTCAATTAGACTAGAGCGCTAGATTCTTTTTTTTTTATGACCGATAGAATAGAAATGGAAACTCTTTTGTTATATGCCCTATACCCACCCAATTTTTTCTTTGGTAGATCCTAACACGAATTATGTACACAATGAGGATCACAATCATTGATACAGTTTGGGTACCAAGTTATCTTATAAAAAAAAAAAAAAAAAATCCTTCAATGTAGTGTGATACATAATCAATCCTATTTGTTTTTGTTTATTAAAAAAATGAATCGAATCCTATCAAATATTTATCT